ATATTTTTTGAATCTTTTTTTCATTTTAAGGAATTGGTTAGTCGTCCAGTAACAAGTAACAGTAGTACATAGTATTCGATGAAAGAAAGAGAACAACGAATAAAATAATAATCAATATTTGCAATGCACGCATTATTGTTGTTATATTAGACTCAAAGGATCGTTCTTCACCTAATTAAAAGAATGGGGCTTTAAAATATGGAAAGATAAAATGTAGAACCTAGTTTCGAGTGATCTGATCGTGCGATACTTTTTTCTTTTTATTCAAGATTTTTGGGGAATGAACCCACTACTGAAAATCTAATTAGTTCGAATAAAATTTAAATAAAGAAGGGCATTTTAAGGTCATTCATTCTTCAGCGATTCGAAGAACATTTCATTTTTGAAATGAAGTTACACAACATAGTTTTTTTATATATTTTACCTTTCTAATTATTTAGAATCCGCTTAATAGATTTATATATTAATTTAAAATAATTTTTAAATTATTGTTTATAATCTGAATATTAGTTTTTTCAACTCAAGAGTTGTCCAATGAATCTGTTGATTCGGAATCGCGGGATAGAGAGACAGATGACGAATTGATTTCTTACCTATGTCACGAGATTTTTTTTTGTTAGTATCATTTATAATGATAATAATTGATGAATCAAAAATTTTCAATTGAATTTATTCTTTCAATTGGTATTTTTACTTATCCATCCGCGTATCTTTCTAAAAAAGAAACTTAGGGAAGTGCTTTATAAACATATGGATAAAAATAACGTATTTCATTTAGCCCCGTCATGCCTACTATAACTAGTTATTTCGGTTTTCTACTAGCAGTTTTAACTATAACCTCAGCTCTATTTATCGGTTTGAACAAGATACGACTTCTTTGATTAAAATTAATTGAATGCACAATTCAAAAAAAGAAACATTTATGTGCTATTCCATATATTCTAGAGTTCTTTACCTTGTCAATTGAATTTGCAATTCTTGGTCGTCATTGAGATTCATGGGCAATACAGATTAATATTTTTAGGATAGATATTACCTCTCCTTTTCCTCGTTCAACTAAATTGAAATGATTGAAGTTTTTCTATTTGGAATCGTATTAGGTCTAATTCCTATTACTTTGGCTGGATTATTTGTAACCGCATATTTACAATACAGACGTGGTGATCAGTTGGACCTTTGATTAATTAACAGATCTTTTTTAGATTGACCTCCTATAAAGCAAGTAGGAGGTCCAATTTTTATTTCTGTTCAATTATTTCAGTGTAATTTTTGATCTAACAATACCAAGAATCGAATCACGCTCTGTAGGATTTGAACCTACGACATCAGGTTTTGGAGACCCACGTTCTACCGAACTGAACTAAGAGCGCTTTATTTATTATCAGCAACCCTACCCTAATATATCTTGCATACATATATTATGATATAGAATATCATAAAATTAAATAAAAAAAAGATTGATTCTGTATATGTATGTTCAATTTTTATGGATCTCAATTGATTCCTCGTTACTGTTCATAAGATAAGTAATAGGTAGGGATGACAGGATTTGAACCTGTGACATTTTGTACCCAAAACAAACGCGCTACCAAGCTGCGCTACATCCCTTTCAATTGGTCTACAGTGTCATTGTAGAGAACCCCTGTCTTGTTTTCCACATTTTTTATTTATTTCCTCCATTGGTATACACAAATTATCTTGCCATTTCTTCTTTTTTGTCTCATATCATAGTATAGCATAGAACGTATATAAAATATAATAAAAAGACTTATATACGTATGTATGAAATAATAAATATGAAATCCGCCGTAAAAAAAAATGAATATTTGGGGGGAATGTTGAGGCGGAAAGGGACATATTTTTTTTAATAAAAAGGGGAATATCTACCGAATTGAATTGTTGTACATTTCAATTTGAATTAGGAATTCCGCGTACAATACAAGTGGTTATTAACTATATATATAATCGTATGTAATATAATACCATTACGTATTACATTACCATTATGTATTACAAATTACTATAAAGTAGGAGGGTTTAAAATGCGAGATCTAAAAACATATCTCTCCGTGGCACCGGTAGTAAGTACTCTATGGTTCGGGTCTTTAGCGGGTCTATTAATAGAGATCAATCGTTTATTCCCAGATGCGTTGGTATTCCCATTTTTTTCATTCTAGTTATTGACTTGGGAAGGGGTGAAGAAGATTAGAAAAACAATCAAATATCTGTGACTAATCCCCTTCCCCTTCTTTTCTTTTTTTTAGAGTTTTTAGACTTAGAATAAGTTAGAAAAGAGAAAGAATAAAAGTGGATTCAACCTCAGTCAAACTCGGACTCGGCGCCAGGTTCCAATTGAATTAAAAAAAGAGTGAGAACGGAAATGAAAATGGGATGGCTAGGGCAACAATATCATACAAGATACTTAAACGAAAAACTGTACTGCGATTCTAAATTTAGAAATAATTGTATTACTACTATAAATTTGATTTCAACGAAATCTTTCATAATTTTATTTCGAGTTACCAACTTCTTTTTTTTCTTTCTTCTTTTCTTCATTTTGGATCGGAAAATGGAAGAGTTGCGTGAATAAAAAATCCAAGGGGGGTTCATGGCCAAGGGTAAAGATGCCCGAGTAACGGTTATTTTGGAATGTACTCGTTGTGTTCGAAACGGTGTTAATAATGAATCAATCGGCATTTCCAGATATATTACTCAAAAGAATCGACACAATACACCAAGTCGATTGGAATTGAGAAAATTCTGTCCCCGTTGTTACAAACATACGATTCATGGGGAGATAAAGAAATAGATGGAACCGATCGTCTGTGTGTCACCCTTTTCCAATCCAAGGAAGATGAAAAATTACATATATTAGACATATTTTATATTAAAATATAAAAAAACCAAATCCTATTTCTTAATTCTAAATCATTTTAGATCCGATCGAAATAGGATTTTCGGGAATTTTGGGATAAGGAATAAACAAACCATGGATAAATCCAAGCGACTCTTTCTTAAATCCAAACGATCTTTTCGTAGGCGTTTGCCCCCGATTGAATCGGGGGATCGAATTGATTATAGAAACATTAGTTTAATTAGTCGATTTATTAGTGAACAAGGAAAAATATTATCTAGACGGGTAAATAGATTGACCTTAAAACAGCAACGCTTAATTACTATTGCTATAAAACAAGCTCGTATTTTATCTTTGTTACCTTTTCTTAATAATGAGAAACAATTTGAAAGAAGCGAGTCGACCGCTAGAACTATAGGTCTTAGAACCTGGAATAAATAGGCTTACTCTTCAATTGAATTAAAATTATAATTCAAACTCAACCGCGGATTGATGCTTTGTTCTAAAAAGACGAGAATCTCGATTTGATTGTGGTGTCGTAAAAAAAAAAGAATCGTGGAAGAAGAATAAATCTTTTTTTTATTGAACATATTTGCTAATTTTTAACACTTTATCATATTATCATATTTTATCATACTAATTTCTACTCTACCTTCTCGGAGTTCATTCTCCAGAGAACTCCATTTTAAACATTCCGCTGGATTCTTTCCAATCTTTTTATTTTATAATCTCATTGGAAACCATATAAAGACAATTTCTATTTAATATAGCGATTTGGGCAAGTATTTTACGATTAAGAAGCAGCTGCTTCTTGTACAAATTGTGTATGAATCTACTATAACTGTAGTATACCTTATTATATCGAATTACTGCATTTATTCGAGCGATCCACAAATGGCGAAAATTTCTTTTTAGCTTACCTCTATCCCGATAAGCTGAAGCCAAAGCTCTTATTTTCTGTTGAGTAATAGTTCGAGTAAGTCTTGAATGAGCCCCTCGAAAGCTTGATGCAAATAAACGGATTTTTGTTCTACGTCTCCGAGCTATATATCCTCGTTTAATTCTAGTCATTGAATAAATGAAATGCAACTTTGATGAATAACTAATTGATTTCCTTTCTTTCAGTTATTCTTTTCTCCTTTCCGAGTCTATTAATAACAAAACGTATTTTTCCAATGTATAAAATCAAAATTCCACTGGCTTTTGCTACTATAACCTTCCCGACCACGATTTCTTTTTTGTTCTAGGGATTTCACCTTAAAATACGAAATTGTATTGATACTGGGTATCAAAAAAAATAGAAATTGATAAAGAAATAGTGGGTTCCTTCGTTTCTATGGTTACCTCTTAAACGGTGAGGTCCTCTCTATACACCGGAGCTCCTTCTTTCATTTCATCAATGTTATTGTTAACTTGTACAGTTCACCCTCTTCGGCTCTACCCACGAATTAGCTAGTAATCGGTCTTTCACAACGAGATCCACCTATACAGTAACGGTATTTAATTATGAGGATTTGTTGGGTAGCTGACCCTCTTAGTCCGCTCTTGGAAGAATAAGGCCATAATCTTTCGGTTAAATAGGATTTCCTCTGCTTAATGGATAAGCATTTGTTACCAATGGGGGATTCTTTCTCATCTAAAATGGAAAATAGAGGTGATTGGATTTTCACCAATAGAAACCATAAATTTGATACACAATAAAAGGATACGATAAATCTTTTTTATTTATTTTTAGGTAGTGAACGGGGTTGTTCTATTCATTCTATCCTCTTCACTGGTACTGATCGCTGATACGGGAAATATTTTGTACTTTTTTTTGTCCCGGTCCATGGTCTGAACGAGTCGCACATACACCCTAGTACATGTTCCTCGACGCTGAGGGCATCCCCGAAGGGCGGGCGATTTCGTAACATTTCTGATTGGCTGTCTTGTGTTTCTAATAAGTTGTTTAATAGTTGGCATGTTGAATTGTATACATAATGAGTTGGTTTAGATCAATCCTAACCGGATGATTATGAATTACTTCTCTATTCTATATTAATAGTAATAGAAAAGATTATATTAACCCCCCCGGTAAGAAGATAAAATCTAAAATTGCGGATTTGCGTGAAATCCCTGCTATTTTTTTTTATTCAACCGCTACAAGATCAACAATTCCATGAGCTTGGGCTTCTGTTGCTGACATAAAAACATCCCTTTCCATGTCTTCGGATACAACCCATAAGGGTTTGCCTGTTCTTTGTACATAAACCCTTGTGATGGTTTCGCGCAGCTTCAGTAGTTCTTCCGCTTCCAGGATAAATTCTCCCGTTTGTGCCTCATAAAAAGAACTAGCGGGTTGATGAATCATTACCCTGATGATTTAATAAATGGTTTTCTCTATCTCGCATGATGAGTCAAAGATAATAAAAAAAAGATAGGATTAACAACCGTACAGGCATCCTTTGTGCATTGCATACGGCTCCACAATGGAATTCATTTTTTTACCTTCCATCGAAGGAATAGAAAAAAGAGGCTCTATCAGACCCAGATCAGTAAATGATCCAATAACCACCCTTCCTTTTTTTTAGTAATTTTAAAATACTATGATGGTTCCGTTGCTTTATTATTTCGTTTATTATTCAGCAATCCCAAGGTTTCTTTTTTTTTTTTTTCAATTTTTAAATAAATATAAATATTTCGTATTATTTCATAACAGAAATATTATTAAGAGTCTTCCGCCGTGAAAACAAAAAAGTTTGTGATGCTGAAAGAGGCCCCCGATAAATCAGATAAAATCGGAAATGCCTTTTATCTCATACTACTCTTTCGATACAAAATCTAATGGTTTAGGTTTAGAAAAAAAAAACAATAAAAAAAAATTCTCATATCGAATTCAAAGTGCCATGCTATTATTACTTAATATTCATATTTTATATTGCGAAGGCATAGTTTTCTTTTTTGTCTCAAATAAAAAAAAAAAAAACTCATTGGCGCCAAGCGTGAGGGAATGCTAGACGTTTAGTAATTTCTCCTCCGACCAGAATAAAAGATCCCATTGAAGCGGCTAATCCCATGCATATTGTCTGTACATCTGGTCGCACAAATTGCATAGTATCATAAATAGCTACTCCAGGTATTACCCATCCACCGGGAGAGTTTATAAATAAATACAGATCTTTGGTATCATCCTCTATACTGAGATATACCATAAGACCAATAAGTTGATTCGAGATCTCACTATCAACCTCTTGGCCTAAAAAAAGTAATCTTTCTCGATAAAGTCGGTTGATTAAGATAAAATTGTATCCCTTAAGAACCGTGCGGGCACCTTTTGATACATACGGTTCAAAAAAAAAATAGCGAAAAAAGAATCAATGTTTAGATTCTAGCCTTCTTTAGAGGACTCTTTCTAACCTCTAATGAAGGGGCTTTTTCTTCCCTTCCATTTTTCAATAAATATGAGTTTTGGCTTTTGGCCCGCGGTCGTTTATCTATACTATAAATTTCAATAAATAAAAAACCAATTCATTAAATTTATCGAACTAACTTTTCATTGATGTATTGGTTTGTTTCATCGAGATAAAATTAAAATTGCGATGTCATTTTCTTGTTCCCGAATGGTCTTCTTCAATTCTTTTAGGTTTATGCTCTACTCCGAGTAAAGATCTGCCCGATTTGGATTTGCACATATAGGACAAATGCCCCAATAGCATGTCTTTTTGCTACGACTTCTTTTTTTTTTTCAATTTATTTCAGGCTTTTAACCAAATATTCAACCAACGTATTCATCATATTACTGGATTGATTAACAGTTTTATATCAATGCCATTTAAAAATAGAATATGATACAAGTAGTAATCATAAAATAGATAGATTCCAAATTTAGTTTTTTCTAAGCGGAGCCTGGATACTTCATTTTATCAGTCCAACCAAGCAAACCATAAATTATTCTAATTGATAATATAAATCTGGATACCCCCCCAAAAATAGATCTAATTGCACTTCACGCTCCAAATTTTTGATAATTCAATCAATCTGTCTTGGGCGAAAGAGAGGATATCTCGATCGGGAGAGAGAACGGGGAAATACCATATGACCCAATATATCTGACAAGTCGCACTATACGTCAACCCACGATGCATCTTCCTCTCCAGGACTTCGAAAAGGTACTTTTGGAACACCAATAGGCATTAAAAGAAAAAGAATTAAGTACTATAAGCTCACTTTGATGTGGAAGCGTAACAACGGGTTTATTGTCTTAATAAAAAAGATGGGCCTTTATCGGATTTTATCTTTTAGCATATTTTATACAGAGATTGAATAAGTTCACAAAAAAGGAAGACAGAATGAATAAAGGAAAATTCTTCCGAATAGGTTTTTTGAATTATGACCAAATCCGTATACATTCACTCATATAAACATAGGATCAACTCCCATCCACCATTGCGTATTGGTACTTATTGAGTATAGAATAGATCTGCTTCTTTTTGTTCCTACGAATAGAATTGTTCCATTATTACTAAAAGAATAGACCAAATATTAATCCTTTCGCCAATGGAATCCCCTGAGGGGAGGTCCATAGCATAGTTTTTTTCAGTGCAATAAAGTTAGATAGTGTCTATTTTTCGTTGATAAAGAGGTATTTCCATGGGTTTACCTTGGTATCGTGTTCATACGGTTGTATTGAATGATCCCGGTCGTTTGCTTTCTGTTCATATAATGCATACAGCTCTAGTTGCTGGTTGGGCCGGTTCAATGGCTCTATACGAATTAGCAGTTTTTGATCCCTCTGATCCTGTTCTTGATCCAATGTGGAGACAAGGTATGTTCGTTATACCCTTCATGACTCGTTTAGGAATAACCAATTCATGGGGGGGTTGGAGTATCACAGGGGGGACTATAACAAATCCGGGTATTTGGAGTTACGAAGGTGTGGCCGGAGCACATATTGTGTTTTCTGGATTGTGCTTCTTGGCAGCTATCTGGCATTGGGTGTATTGGGATCTAGAAATATTTTGTGATGAACGTACAGGAAAACCCTCTTTGGATTTGCCGAAGATTTTTGGAATTCATTTATTTCTCTCAGGGGTGGCTTGCTTTGGTTTTGGCGCATTTCATGTAACGGGATTGTATGGTCCGGGAATATGGGTATCCGATCCTTATGGATTAACCGGAAGGGTACAATCTGTAAATCCCGCGTGGGGTGTCGAAGGGTTTGATCCTTTTGTTCCGGGCGGAATAGCCTCTCATCATATTGCAGCAGGTACATTGGGCATATTAGCGGGCCTATTCCATCTTAGTGTTCGTCCGCCCCAACGTCTATACAAAGGATTACGTATGGGAAATATAGAAACCGTCCTTTCGAGTAGTATCGCTGCTGTCTTTTTTGCAGCTTTTGTTGTTGCTGGAACTATGTGGTATGGTTCAGCAACAACCCCGATTGAATTATTTGGGCCCACTCGTTATCAATGGGATCAGGGATACTTCCAGCAAGAAATATATCGAAGGGTTGGTGCCGGGCTAGCCGAAAATAAAAGTTTATCAGAAGCTTGGTCTAAAATTCCAGAAAAATTAGTTTTTTATGATTATATCGGTAATAATCCCGCAAAAGGTGGATTATTCAGAGCGGGTTCCATGGACAACGGGGATGGAATAGCTGTTGGGTGGTTAGGACACCCTGTTTTTAAAGATAAAGAAGGGCGCGAACTTTTTGTACGTCGTATGCCGACTTTTTTTGAAACATTTCCGGTTGTTTTGGTAGACGGAGACGGAGTTGTTAGAGCCGATGTTCCTTTTAGAAGAGCAGAATCGAAGTATAGTGTTGAACAGGTCGGTGTAACTGTTGAGTTCTATGGCGGTGAACTCAATGGAGTGAGTTATAGTGATCCTGCTACTGTGAAAAAATATGCTAGACGTGCTCAATTGGGTGAAATTTTTGAATTAGATCGTGCTACTTTGAAATCCGATGGGGTTTTTCGTAGCAGTCCTAGGGGTTGGTTTACTTTTGGGCATGCTTCGTTTGCTTTGCTCTTCTTCTTCGGACACATTTGGCATGGTGCTAGAACCTTGTTCAGAGATGTCTTTGCTGGGATTGACCCAGATTTAGATGCTCAAGTAGAATTTGGGGCATTCCAAAAACTTGGAGATCCTACTACAAGAAGACAGGTAGTCTGATACAAGATTGCTCTGTTCCTTTTTGCCTTTATTTTTTGATTGGACATAGGTAGGGTACCGGATAAATCTTGATTCGGATTGCTGACTTTTCGTTTCTTTGACTCTTGTCTTGGTCTTTTTTTTTTATCCGGAAAAAGATCCCAACTAAACAGGTATGGAAGCTATAATTGTAAACCGAAATCAAATCTATGGAAGCATTGGTTTATACATTCCTCTTAGTCTCGACTCTAGGAATAATTTTTTTCGCTATCTTTTTTCGCGAACCACCTAAAGTTCCAACTAAAAAGATGAAATGATTTCTCATTATCTCAATTGAAGTAACGAGCCTCACAATATTGTGAGGCTCATTACTTCAACTAGTCCCCGTGTTCCTCGAATGGATCTCTTAGTTGTTGAGAGGGTTGCCCAAAAGCAGTATATAAGGCATACCCAGTAAAACTTACAAGTAAACCAGATATAGAGATGGCAACTAGGGTTGCTGTTTCCATTATTATATAATTTCAAGACCACAATGGATCTACGATAAGATCATTTATTTACAATGGAATGGTATACAAAGTCAACAGATCTCACTGAATAAAAAAAATAGGATTTATGGCTACACAAACCGTTGAGGATAGTTCTAGATCTGGTCCAAGACGAACTATTGTAGGGGATTTATTGAAACCATTGAATTCGGAATATGGTAAAGTGGCTCCTGGGTGGGGAACTACGCCTTTGATGGGTGTCGCGATGGCTCTATTTGCGATATTCCTATCTATTATTTTGGAGATTTATAATTCTTCCATTTTACTGGACGGAATTTCAATGAATTAGATTCGTTTCACAAGAACCCCTAAATAAACTTTTCAATAAAAAGTAAGTATGTGGGTCTCCGTTTTTTAGCCCACTCTTTTTTGGTAGTTCGATCGTGGAATTTATTTTTTCTGTATTTCCGGAATATGAGTGTGTGACTTGTTATAATTGATCCTATGGATACGACAGAGAAAA